TCCCCCAAATTTAGAAAGTCGTCTTACAGACAAAGGATTTACTTGTTACTAATATAGTCTAGCCTCTGTTCTTCTTTAGATCCTTTGTTTCACTCCGATAGTATGATAGGGCGGAATCAATGCAGCGGAAATGAATACATTTCCATACTATTAATAAGTAAGTATAAGTGGAATAGATAGAACATAATCTGTATCATGCCACATCACTTATTTTACTGGATCTTACGGAGCCAGTTCATGCACGACTCGGGTCTGATCTGATCATAGAAAAAATTCTCCTCAAGCAAACCAGCCTATCCTCTGTATGGGGTTTACATGGTGGTTGGAACTAGAGACACGTTGGTTGTAAACTCCAATGTGGCGGATAAAATAATATATCTGCACGGGCCAATCAATAGTTCAAGCCACACACTCCCATAATCCATATTCTCTTCGGGGAATCACTTCAACTATTCGTATCAAATCAAATAAATAATACAATATTGATTGCGGAGTTGAAGGGAAATATCCAAACACATGTCTTATTCTTTTCAATAATCCATATTTGTAGCAATGAAATACTATTGTCCCTCCCCCCAATTATATATGCTGGATTACCAAAATCTATGATATGTCTTCTCTATAAAGGACCAGAAATGCCTTGCTTACGAATCATTGGGAAGTGCATTAACATAAATACGGCAGTAAGAAGGGGTAATACAAAAGTGTGTAAACTATAAAAACGAGTCAAGGTAGATTGTCCCACACTAGCACTTCCGCGTAATAACTCGACTAAGGGCGATCCTATTACAGGAATAGCGTCGGGTACGCCTGTCACAATTTTGACTGCCCAATAACCAATTTGGTCCCAAGGTAAGGAATAACCAGTTACACCAAAAGATGCGGTTAATACAGCCAAAACCACACCCGTAACCCAAGTTAATTCGCGAGGTTTTTTAAACCCGCCGGTGAGATACACACGAAATACGTGCAGGATCATCATTAGGACCATCATACTTGCCGACCATCGATGAACTGATCGGATTAACCAACCAAAGTTGGCTTCAGTCATTATGTATTGAACAGAGGCAAAGGCCTCGGTAACGGTCGGACGATAGTAAAAAGTCATGGCAAACCCCGTAGCTACTTGTACTAAAAAACAAGTAAGTGTAATCCCCCCTAGACAATAAAATATGTTGACATGAGGAGGAACATATTTACTAGTTATATCATCTGCAATCGCCTGAATCTCGAGACGCTCTTCGAACCAATCATATACTTTATTGAGATAGGTAAACCGAAGGAACTCCCCCTCTGAGAACTGTATATGAAAATTTTATCTCGTACAGCTCAAGCAAAAACACCCCAATATTGATATTGGTTACAACAGATATGTAATAGAAAGTTTTTTAAACTTCTTATTATTCTTAGACCCCATATTAAATATTCTCTTAATATACGAAGGGGAAAACCCCTCAAGCTCTTCTTTGTGATGATAATGCCAAAATATCAAGTCAGCTCATTCGTCTTTATGTTGGAGTTACAGGCCTCTTGAATCTTCTTTGTCCCTATTTTTATTTGTGTCTAATTCGGATTTTTTTATTTTTGTTTTTTATTTATAGGAATTCTCTTGTTGAGACCCTATGAATCGATTGAAACCCCAGATTCATACTAGACCACGATGATTGAATAAAGCCCCAAGCTAAGCTCAAAGATTCTCTGAGTAAGAACCGTTTGATCATCACTTATTCAATTAATAGATGGAATGACTAAAAATTCGAAGAAACATTTTTTTTCTCCGTTGATAAAAAAAAGAAACATAAAAAAAATTTAAGGAAGAAAAACCCTCTGATTTATTTTATAATATAATTATCAAATCTTTAAAATAGTTTTTGAGTCCAGTCGCGAGGTCTGAATAGTAGGTATGAATCATAGTTCAAATATTTCTTGATATATTCCATATATTGCGTGCTCCGGATACAAAAATGAATATCCGACGAGGCAGAACCCATCTCTCTCAAGATGACAGACCCATTCTCTGTACTATCAATAGGATCAATTGTAACAAGTCACACACTCATATTCCGGAAATACAGAAACAAAAAAATTCCACGGTCGAACTGCCAGAATGGCCTAGAAATACAAGTACTAAGTGCTTTATTTTTGAATTGAAAAGCCAGGACTTAATTATTTTTATGGACCTAATTCATTGAAATTCCATCCAGTAAAACGGAAGAATTATAAATTTCCAAAATAATAGATAGGAATACCGCAAATAGAGCCATTGCGACCCCCATCAAAGGGGTAGTTCCCCAACCAGGAGCAACCTTCCCATATTCCGAATTCAATGGTTTCAATAAATTCCCTACATTAGTTCGTCTTGGACCAGATCTAGAACTATCCTCAACGGTTTGTGTAGCCATAAATCCTATTGCATTGGTTGAGATCGGTTGACTTTGTATACCATTCCGTTGTAAATAAACGATCTTATCATAGATCCATTGCGGTCTTGCAATTTTATAATAATGGAAACAGCAACCTTAGTCGCCATCTTTATATCTGGTTTACTTGTAAGTTTTACCGGGTACGCCTTATATACCGCTTTTGGGCAACCCTCTCAACAACTAAGAGATCCATTCGAGGAACACGGGGACTAGTTAAAGTAAAGTAACGAGCCTCCCATATTGGGAGGCTCATTACTTTACTTCAACTTAGATAATGTAAGATAATGAAAAATCATTTTGCTTTTTTACTTTTTAGTTGGAACCTTAGGCGGCTCTCGAAAAAAGATAGCGAAAAAAATTATTCCTAGAGTCGAGACTAAGAGGAATGTATAAACCAATGCTTCCATAAATTCGATCGTGGTTTACAATTATAGCTTCCACACCTGTTCATTTGGGAGCATCTCCCAGATTAAGAAAGGACAAGAGTCAAGGAAAGGGGCGGTGATTCAAATCAAGATTTCTCTGGTATTCTATATCAAAAAAAAAATCCAATAGAGGCGAAAGATACAAGAGCAGTATTGTATCAGACTACTTGTCTCCTTGTAGTTGGATCTCCAAGTTTTTGGAATGCGCCAAACTCCACTTGAGCATCCAAATCTGGGTCAATACCAGCAAAAACATCTCTGAACAAGGTTCTAGCACCATGCCAAATGTGTCCGAAAAAGAAGAGCAAAGCAAACGAAGCATGTCCAAAAGTGAACCAACCCCTGGGGCTGCTACGAAAAACACCATCGGATTTCAAAGTAGCACGATCTAATTCAAAAATTTCACCCAATTGAGCACGTCTAGCATATTTTTTCACAGTAGCCGGATCGCTATAACTGACTCCATCGAGTTCGCCACCATAGAACTCAACGGTTACTCCTACTTGTTCGACACTATACTTTGATTCTGCCCTTCTAAAAGGAACATCGGCTCTTACAATTCCGTCTCCGTCTACCAAAACGACTGGAAATGTTTCAAAAAAAGTAGGCATACGACGTACAAAAAGCTCACGCCCTTCTTTATCTCTAAAGATGGGATGTCCTAACCACCCCACAGCTATTCCATCCCCGTTGTCCATCGAACCCGCTCTAAATAATCCACCCTTTGCTGGATTATTGCCAATGTAATCATAAAAAGCTAATTTTTCGGGAATTTTAGACCAAGCTTCTGATAAACTCTGATTTTCGGCTAGTCCGGCGCCAACCCTTCGATATATTTCTTGCTGGAAGTATCCTTGATCCCACTGATAACGAGTGGGACCAAATAATTCGATCGGGGTAGTTGCTGAGCCATACCACATAGTTCCAGCAACAACAAAAGCTGCAAAAAAGACAGCAGCGATACTACTGGAAAGGACAGTTTCAATATTACCCATACGTAATCCTTTGTATAGACGTTGGGGTGGACGTACACTAAGATGGAATAGGCCCGCTAATATGCCCAATGTACCTGCTGCAATATGATGAGAGGCTATTCCTCCCGGAACAAAAGGATCAAAACCCTCTACCCCCCACGCAGGATTTACAGATTGTACTTTTCCAGTTAGTCCATAAGGATCGGACACCCATATTCCAGGACCGTACAAGCCTGTTACATGAAATGCACCAAACCCAAAGCAAGCTAACCCTGAGAGAAATAAATGAATTCCAAAGATCTTGGGTAAATCCAAAGAAGGTTTTCCTGTACGTTCATCACAGAATATTTCTAGATCCCAATATACCCAATGCCAAATAGCTGCCAAGAAGCACAAACCAGAAAAAACAATATGTGCCCCGGCCACACCTTCGTAACTCCAAATACCCGGATTCGTTATAGTCCCTCCTGTGATACTCCAACCGCCCCATGAATTGGTTATTCCTAAACGAGTCATGAAGGGTATAACGAACATACCTTGTCTCCACATTGGATCAAGAACAGGGTCAGAGGGATCAAAAACGGCTAATTCGTATAGAGCCATTGAACCGGCCCAACCAGAAACGAGAGCTGTATGCATTATATGTACAGCAAGCAACCGACCGGGATCATTCAATACGACGGTATGAACACGATACCAAGGCAAACCCATGGAAATACCCCTTTATCAAAGAAAAATAGACACTATGTAACTTTATCGCATTGGAAAAGACTATGCTATGGACCTCTCCCTTTCAGTGGATTATTTCGGAGCAAGGGTTAATATTTATTTAATTCCGTTTCGTTGGTAATAATGGAACAATTCTGTTCGTAGGAACAAAGATAAGCAGATCTATTCTATACCCGATAAGTACCAATACGCAATGGGGGGATTGGTTCCATTTTCTATGGGCGAAGGCCTAGATACTTGTTCATCGTTCGAACAGCCCGACCCATTCGTAATAATTTTCCTTTATTTATTTCGTCTTACTCTATGAACTTTCTAATCTAGGGATAAAATACGGCATTACGTTTCCACATCAAAGTAAAATATAGTACTTAACTCCCCTTTCTTTCAGTTGATGCCTATTGGTGTTCCAAAAGTACCTTTTCGGAGTCCCGGAGAGGAAGATGCGGTTTGGGTTGACGTATAGCGCGACTTGTCAGACATATTGGGTCATATGGGATTTCCCCGTTCTCTCCCCCGATCGAGATACCCTCTGTTTCGCCCAAAAAAGATTGCTTGAACCAGCAATAATTTGGAGCGTGAAGTGCAATTAAATACATTTTTTAGGGGGTTCGAGATCAATATTAATATTATAAAAAATTTATGGTTGGCTTGGTTGGACCAATAAAATGAAGTATCCAGGCTCCGTTCAGAAAATACCCAATTGGTAATATATGTATGATTATCACTTGTATCATAAGTGATTACTTTAATAGCAAATAGCATATAAGCAATATCAAACAGCCAATCAATCAATGAAATAATATGTATGATGACTACATCGAATATTATATTTGTCGTAAGAAAGGCATGAAATTAATTGAAAAAAAAGTCGTACAAAAAAAGTGGTATTGGGGTCATTTGTCCTATATGTGCAAATTAAAATCGGGCGGATCTTTACCCGGAGTAGAACATAAACCTAAAATAATTGAGGGGCCCATTCAGGAACAAGAAAATTACATCGTAATTTGGATTGGATTTCGATGAAATAATACATCAATGAGAGGTTAATTCGATAAGTTTAGTGGATTTTTTTTTATGGAGAGGCGAGAAAAAAATCATCTTTCTTAAAAAATAGAAGAAAAAGCCCCTTCATTAGGAGTTAGAAAAGTCCTACTATAAAAAAAGAAGCCGGGCTGGAATCAGCACATTGATTCTTTTTTTCTTTTCGCAATTTTTTTTTGAACCGTATGCATCCAAAGGTGCGTGTACGGCTCTTACAGGATAAACTTTTGTCCTAATCAACCGACTTCATCGAGAAAGATTGCTTTTTTTAGGCCAAGAGGTTGATAGCGAGATCTCAAACCAACTTATTGGTCTCATGGTATATCTCAGTATAGAGGATGAGACCCGAGATCTTTATTTGTTTATAAACTCTCCCGGCGGATGGGTAATACCCGGAGTAGCTATTTATGATACTATGCAATTTGTGCCACCGGATGTACATACAATATGCATGGGATTAGCCGCTTCAATGGGATCTTTCGTCCTGGTCGGAGGAGAAATTACCAAACGTATAGCATTCCCTCACGCTCGGCGCCAATGAGTTTTTTATTTGAGTGAAAAAATAAGACTATGCCTTCGCAATATGTAATATGAATATAATATTAAGTAATAATAGCATGGCACTTCGAGTTCGATATGAACAAACCATTATTGTTTTTTCTTTTCATAACATGAGATTATGTATCGGGCGAGTAATATGAGACTAAAAGGTATTTATGATTTGATTTTTTCTATCCGGGGTTTATTTCAGCGTCACAAACTTTTTTGTTTTCACACCAGAGGCCTCTTTCCAATATTTATGTTATGAAAGAGTACAAAAATGAAAAAAAAAAAAAACAAGATCCTTTCCTTTTTTACTTATTTGATCGGATCAAAAAGAAACTTTGGGATTGCTGAATCACATACGAGATAAATGATAAATATAGAAAGCAACGGAACCATCATAGTATTTTTAAACTCCCCCGAAAAGAAGGGTGGTAAATGGATCACTTAAGGATTTGGGTCGGGTGGATCCTGTTTCTCTTTTTTCTCGACGGAAAGGAAAAGTAAATTCCATTGTGGAGCCGTATGCAATGCGCAAAAAATGCCTGTACGGTTGTTCAATTATATATATATAATATATATATTCGTATTTTCTTCTTGTTCTTTATCTCTTTCCTTCGTCCGATCGTACGAGATCGAGGGACCATTCATTGCGTTATATCATCAGGGTAATGATCCACCAACCTGCTAGTTCTTTTTATGAGGCACAAACGGGAGAATTTGTCCTAGAAGCGGAAGAACTGCTGAAACTACGCGAAACCCTCACAAGGGTTTATGTACAAAGAACGGGCAACCCCTTATGGGTTGTATCCGAAGACATGGAAAGGGATGTTTTTATGTCAGCAACAGAAGCCCAAGCTCATGGAATTGTTGATCTTGTAGCGGTCGAAAATGCGGGGGATTTCGCGTAAATCCGCGATTCCATTTTGGACCATAATTCAGATGAACCTAAATTGAATATTTTATCTGCTTACCGGAGTAAAAAAGAAAATAGAAAAAATGCATAATAATCTGGTTAGGATTGATCTAAACCAGCCCATTTTATATACGATTTAGCATGCCAACTATTAAACAACTTATTAGAAACACAAGACAGCCAATAAAAAATGTAACAAAATCCCCCGCTCTTCGGGGATGTCCTCAGCGTCGAGGAACATGTACTAGGGTGTATGGGCGACTCGTTCAGATCATGAGCTGGAACAAACAAAAGAAAGGGATATTGTTTTTTCCAGTATCAATGACCAGTACCAATGAATAGGTTGGAAGAATTCCATTCAATATATAAATATAAAAAAAAAGCCCCCATTGTGTATGAAATTTATGGTTTCTATTGGTGCAAATCCAATCACCTCAATTGGAGATGAGAAGCAATTCCCCATTGGTAGCAAATGGTTATCCATTAAGCGGGGGAATAGTATTTAAGAAGCAAAAAAATTATGCTCTAACTCTTGCAAAAACGGACTAACAGGGTCAGCTACCTAGCCAACCTTTGTAATTAAATATCGTTACTGTATGGGTAGATCTCATTGTGAAAAAGACCCATTACTGTATAATTCATAGGTAGAGTCAAAGAATGTGAACCGTACAAGTTACTAATAACATTGATTAAATCAGGAAAAAGGCTCCGGTGTATAGAGAGGACCTCGCTGTTTAAGAAGCAACCATAGAAACGATGGAACCCGCTATTTATTTATTTTATCCATTTACCCCTTTATTGATACTTTAACTCAACTTTATTTATTTGTTTTGTTGATACCTAGTATAGTATCAATAAATTTCGTATTCGGGGTTAAATGCCTGGAAAAAAATCGCGGTTGGGAAGGTCATAGTAGCAAAAGCCATTGGAATTTTTTTTATACATCGGAAGAATCCGTTTTGTTATTAATAGACCAGGAAAGGGGAAAAGAATGACTGAAAGAAAATAAATCAATTAGTTATTCATCAAAGTTTAATTTGATTCAATGACTAGAATTAGACGAGGGTATATAGCGCGGAGACGTAGAACAAAAATTCGTTTATTTGCATCAACCTTTCGAGGGACTCATTCAAGACTTACCCGAACTACTATTCAACAGAAAATGAGAGCCTTGGTTTCTGCTCATCGGGATAGGGGTAGGCAAAAGAGAAATTTTCGTCGTTTGTGGATCACTCGGATAAATGCAGCAATTCGTGAGATCGGGGTATCCTATAGTTATAGTAGAGCCATACATGATCTGTACAAGGGGCGGTTGCTTCTTAATCGTAAAATACTTGCACAAATAGCCATATCAAATAGGAATTGCCTTTACATGATTTCCAATAAGATCATGAAAATTAAATAAGGAGATTGGAAGGAATACACCGTAATGATTTAAACGGGGGCCCCGGAGAATGAGCTCCGGGAAGGTAGAGTAGAAATTAATATGATAAAAATAGAGTAAAAATGAATGAACACGAAAAAAAAGAAGAAAAAAATTTTTACTTTACGACTTTTTTCTTACGACGTGACAATCCAATCTGGATTCTCAAATTTTTCGAACAAAAAACCAATCTGAGTTGGGGTTCGGATTGGGGTTTTTATTCAATTGCAATTCAGAAATAGGCCTATCTATTTATTTCTAGTTCGAGGACCTGTAGTTCTAGGAGTCGACTCAGTTCTCTCAAATTGTTTCTCATTATTAAGAAAAGGTAACAAAGATAAAATACGAGCTTGTTTTATAGCAATAGTAATTAATCGTTGTTGTTTCAAAGTCAATCTATTCACTCGTCTAGATAATATTTTTCCTTGTTCACTAATAAATCTACTAATTAAACTCATGTTTCTATAATCAATTCGATCCCCCGACCCAATTGGGGGCAAACGCCTACGAAAAGATCGCTTGGATTTAAGAAAAAGTCGCTTGGATTTATCCATGGTTTATTCCTTATCTTTAAAATCCTATTTCTGAATTCTAATTTCATTTGGGATCCGGCCGAAATAGGATTTGGTTGTTTTATTTTTATAGTTTATTTATATATATTATGTAATTATTATTATGTTATTATTAAATTATGTAATTTATTGCTGTTCCTTGGGGGGGTTACACGCGCGTTACATTACGTTTTATCTATTTCTTTATCTCCCCATGAATCGTATGCTTGTAACAATAGGGACAAAATTTTCTCAATTCCAATCGACTAGGCGTATTGTGTCGATTCTTTTGAGTAATATATCTGGAAATGCCCCGCGATTCTTTATTAATATTAATACCGTTTCGGACACAACTGTTACATTCCAAAATAACTCTTACTCTGACATCTTTACCTTTGGCCATGAACCCCCTTTTTGATTTTTGATTCCCTCAAACTCTTCCATTTTTGATCCGAAACGAAGAATAAAAAAAGAAGTTGCTGACTCGAAATCCAATTCTTAAATATTTCATTGCAATCAATAGAGAAATAAAATAAAAAATAATAAGTAATACAACGATTTCTAACTATCAATTAGTTCTCATATTGGTATTTCATTTAAGTATCTTGTATGCTTTTGTTGTCTTCGACTCTTATTTTTTCCATTTCTGCTCTCCCTCTATTAATTCAGCCTAAACCTGAGTTTCGTTGCGGGTGAATCTTCTTCGATTCTTTCTCTTTCCTTCTTTTTTTTTTTAGGATAAAAAACTGACAGTGACAGAAAGAACAAAACAAAGAAAAGGGGGTTAGTCACAGATAATTTATTGTATCTCTAATCTTCTTCATCCCTAACTAGAATGAAAAAAAGGGGAATGTCAACGCATCTGGGAATAAACGATTGATCTCTATCAATAGACCTGCCAAAGACCCGAACCATAGAGTGCTTAACACAGGTGCCACGGATAGATATGTTTTTATATCTCGCATTGAAAATCCT